TCTTTCTTTATTCTCCCCTCAAATAGAATACTAAGCCGGGGGTTTTATTAAAAAACCTAAAGCCCCTTATCGGATTTGAACCGATGACTTACGCCTTACCATGGCATTACTCTACCGCTGAGTTAAAAGGGCCCACTTGGTTTAACTCCCGAGTAAGTCACTCTAGGGATAAGATAGATCTATGTATATATATTATATATTAAGTACATTCAATAAAGTCATAAAGGCCGGCGGGCTGGTGGCCCGTTCCAGAAAAGAAATGATCAATTTCATTTTATTTATTCCGCGAGTATAGGGCAAGAATGGTTTGTTGGATTTGATAAATATCAATGCAACGAATTGTTTCAAGACCGATCCTAAATTACTTTTCTTTTATTTGACCCCTATATTAACATGATTGATACATGTACCCACCAATTCGACATAGATCCAAATTTATCTTTATGAACCATTCATTCTAATCGCTATTATTATTCTATAAATTAAATGACGAATCAAAAAATTCTATGGAATCATGAAAGGCAGAAGGATCGGCGGATCTAGTCATTATATTGACAATTGCAAAAACTGTTCATACTATAAACCATAGTATGATGACGGTCGAGCAGGCGTGCCCCCATCGTCTAGCGGTTTAGGACATCTCTCTTTCAAGGAGGCAGCGGGGATTCGACTTCCCCTGGGGGTAGGGATACTACGAAAGGAATTTGATTTGATTATGGATTATCAATAAGTCTAGAATTTACTCTTCTTGGGTCGATGCCCGAGCGGTTAATGGGGACGGACTGTAAATTCGTTGGCAATATGTCTACGCTGGTTCAAATCCAGCTCGGCCCAAAAAATTTGCAGACTCGCCATGAAATGATATACCCATTCGTTTTCCATAAATGCCCGGAAATAAAGAAAACTGTCGGCTATATCCCTCAACTTTTATTTATTTGCTTGTTTCCCGATATAGATTATCAATCGATTTGACAATAGCAAAAGGATTGCTAGTGATTCCGATTCCTGATTCATGTCACCCTCACGAAAGTGCGTATTCGTGTGGATATCAATATATCACTCGCATCTATATTACAACACGACGATTCGAAATAGAACTAAAATAAATGGTTTGAATTAAATCATAAAAATAATATATGCTATACAACTTCTTTCCCGGGGATTGTAGTTCAATTGGTCAGAGCACCGCCCTGTCAAGGCGGAAGTTGCGGGTTCGAGCCCCGTCAGTCCCGGCAGACCCGATAAATATTTAATTCATTTCCCTTTTTCTGTGAAAAAAGGGGACAGGGAGCAGAATTTCGTAGAACTTTATTTCTTTTTTTTTTTTTTCGCATTTCTCAGCAAAGAAATCCTTAAATTCCCATTACATCTACCAATCCCAATTGATGGGAGAGAGACATATGCGGATTAGTACAATTCTTAATTTATATATTCAGAATTGTACGAGGTGCCGTACTGGGTCGGACTTTTCGATTGTTTTCGATCCGTATAATGGAACTCTTTTCTTAAATACATTAATTTACCATCGTTACTCTGATAGAATACTTTTCGGATTAAATGAAGTTTTTTATTTTTGATTCCGATTGTGTGCAATCTCAATTATTAATTGGAAACAAATTATCTTATTCAAATTGTACACTCCACCTTTGATATATGTGTTCCAAAGAAAGAGGATATTCATTTAATAAAAGAAAGATTAAACAAGGATCCTGACCCTCTTAGCAAAAGAAAAGATCTTTTTTAGGCCCCCCTCGGGAAGGCAAATAAATAGTGAATTGAATTTGATGGAATATTCGATTTTGGATACTTATACCGGGACTTTCATCTTTATCACACTTCTTTGTCTTCTAAGAAAATTAGATCATTAAAAGAACGGAGTTTAAAACTCAATTAACTTCTTTCCGTTTAACTTCTATTGTTTGGTTGGGTTTCTAACTACTAGAATAGAAGTGGAGAGGCGGTCAGATGATTGTATAAGGGAGGGGGCGGGGTTATGCTTATAGAAAATAAAGCATGGAAAAGAATGATAAATATAAAGAATTCCTGGTTGGATCGGGAATCCATTTTTGGATTCGGTATGGATAAAGGATCTTTCTATGTTATACTATTCAATTCTTGATGATGACTCCATTTGATAGCTTAGATATAGATATTGTTATTCATAATATTGAATATTGATTCGATTCAATATTATCGCGATGTAATTCAAATTTATCCCATTAAATTTAAAGGGCGAAAATTTGATCATTATCATCTCTATGGGATTAAATCCCGAGTTATTGCAAAGTAAAAAAAAAAAAAAAGAAACAATGAGATTATGGAAGTAAATATTCTCGCATTTATTGCTACTGCATTATTTATTCTAATTCCGACTGCTTTTTTACTTATTATTTACGTAAAAACAATCAGCCAAAATGATTAATTTGAATGAAATTTGACTTCTTAGTTCTTATCAATGATTGAAGAAATAAAAAGCAATTCTAATTTCGCGTCTTAAATGAAATGATCGGGCTAGAATCAGCAGTATTCTATGAGATCCAACAGTATAGTATGTGGTAGAAAGAAATATATGAATCTTTCTACCATATACTAGATACTGTTTATTATGGTTATTATAGTGTATAAAGTTGTACTTTTATGGAGGCTTAATATGGATCAATCTAAAATATATTATATCTTCATCTATTTGATATTTGATTTGTAGGAATTCCATTCCATCCAATCGGAAAAAAATGGAAAAAGAAATCTTACTCTTACGATTTCTATTCGAATTCCGAGATTTCAGATTTTTTTATTTCGAATATGAATCCGGGAATTAGTCGAAAGAATCAAATTAACGAAGAAAAATGGTATAAGAAACCAAGTAATCTTTTTTTTTTGCATTCCGAAGAAGTAATTGATTGAGCCGTTGACAGATGCTTCAAGGAGCTCTATGGGATGAGTATGGTAACTTTTGAAAAGGAGTAGTAAACGAAATCTTTATCTTTTAACTTTAACCATGATAGGAAATATGAAACAAGTCGATAAAACATAAATCAAATAAATTTCTAAAATAATAAAACAAGTGGTAAGTACACAATATGTGGCTCGCCCAAAGCAAGATCTTATTTTGCGTAGTATTTTATTGAGCAATCACTATGTCTATGTTGTTTCTTATAAAACATATCTACTTAACTACTTTCTATTTGAACAGTAAAGAGGAAAACAAATAAAACAATTGATACAATACAGTTTGATTCCTCAACTCAATTAGTAGTACCCTTAGAGTCCACTTCTTCCCCATACTACGAGGGAAAGGGAAAATGTAAAGACTACCATTAACGCAGCCCAAGCGAGACTTACTATATCCATGTAAATTATGTCCCCTATCTCTATGAATATGAAGGAATTTTCTTGTTCACTAATAATAGGGGAATCAACGGTGCAGAGTCAAAAAAAGGAGGGTTCTGAGCCAACCCAACACTATTGATGAACCAATCCAATAAATCCACTTAGAACGGGTTCTTATATGATTTGATTTCAAGTAGAATCGGTAAACATTAAGCACAAGCAAAAGAAAATAGGCAGTAACACCCTTGGAAAATATCAAGGAAATGTTATTAATGGAACGTATAGAATAATAAAACCTACTTACTGTATTGTTTCTTTTATTGCCTTTCGTCTTCATAAATAAAAAATCAAAATAAGATCATTATCCACCTCTATTTCTTATTGGAAATAATTTTGATTAAATGCCCGATCACTCAGAAACTCTTTCGAGTTTGGATACAAAGTATCTTTTGCCCTTTCCACCACGACTCCCTAATTCAAGACCCAGCCAGTAGATATTCCATTAGCAGGGGTAGGGCTATCAAGACTTCTCGCTTCCCTTCCACTCCACTACTAGTACTAGAGTCTTTCTTTATTCAAGGGGGTTTACAATCTTATTAGAAAACAAACCTACAGATGCTTAGAATCATGTAGTCCCCCCCCCCCCGCTTCGCCGGTGCTGGGGAAGAATTCATCGAGTTATATCAGCGGAACAGAGTAAGGAATTTGGTTTGGATTCTTTTGTTGATCAGGCGGCACCCGGATTTGAACTGGGGAAAAAGGATTTGCAGTCCCCCGCCTTACCACTCGGCCATGCCGCCAACACGATACAATACTTAAAAAAACTTCCCCTTTTGTTTTCTATTGAAAAATTCCATGTGGATTTTCAGTTACAAAAGCCAAAATTCCGCACAAATTGGAACCATTAACTATTGGCTGTGAATTCATAAAAAATTCTTAGATTTGAATTTCAAATTGTGTTTTCTTAATAACATAAGAAAATCCAAATTGCTGTATAACTAATCAGTATTGAGATTCTTTTCATTTTCAATAAAAAGCCCTTCCTTCTTAATTTCAATTATAACAGCAATTGTGGGTATATGTAAACCCCAGAACAGAAATTGTTATGTCGATATCTAACCAGGTATCTTATTTATTGATATGATACCGATAGTAAATTAGCGTGCTTCCATTTTTCATTGAATATAAAATAGAAATTTTGATAAAGCACGACCCCAAAATATAAGGGATTCTCTATGTTTAATAAATACAACTCTTCCTACGTACTTCATTACATATATATTTTACGAATTTTACTAAAAAAAAGTAAAAATATCTCCCTTTTCTGCGAATCATTCATTTTTTGAACAATGGAATTCGCGAAAAAAAATCAATATTTTTGATTATTTTGTCTTTTCTTTATCTCAGCGAACCGATCAAATCTGGAATCCATTTTTTTCTGATATCCAGTCGGGTTGGAATATGTAATATCATAATAATGGTAAAAATGGAATCGTCTTTCTTTTGATATTCTATAACAAAGCTCCATAATATAAAATATAAGTATATTATCGATTTCAATTCCTTTTCATTTGTATCTGTTGTCCAATTTGAACAGAAAATTTTCTTTATTCCTCCGCGCATACATATTTCATACATTACATATATATGGAGTTGGGTAAAATTTCATG